AATGGAGTGCCTGATTAAAGGATTATCTTGATAGGATAAATAAAGTAATTTTATTTTACCTCCATTAACATTACATAAGATAGAATTAAACTATCTCCATTAGTATCAAAAACTAATGTGCATCATACACCTTAATGTAAATAAAAAGGTAAGCTAATTAAGCTAATGGGTTCATACCCCATTCATAGAGGTATTAATCCTCTCCTTTTTAATGAACAACAACTCTACAAAACTTCTCTTCCTATCAACATTAATGATAGGAACGATCCTGTCCATTTCATCAAACTCCTGATTAGGAGTTTGAATAGGACTAGAGATCAACTTACTCTCGTTTATTGCCATATTAACAAATAATAAAGACGTGATAATAAATGAATCAGCAATTAAATATTTTATTGTACAAGCAATAGCATCTACAATATTACTATTTTCAATTTTGCTGATTCAAATGAAATATATAATTGGATGAGAAAAACAACTAATTCCATCCATAATAATCTGATCAAGATTATTATTAAAAATTGGGGCTGCTCCATTCCACTTTTGATTTCCAGAAGTAATAGGAGTATCAAGATGAATTAATTGTTTAATTCTAATAACGTGGCAAAAAATTGCCCCTATAATGGCCCTATCATATTGTATCCAACAAAAAATATTTATCTTCTTAGTTAACATTCTAAGAATTTATATTGGAGCAATAGGAGGATTAAATCAAACATCATTAAAACAAATTCTAGCATACTCGTCAATTAGTCATTTAGGATGAATAATTAGATCATTAGTTGTTAGAGAAAATGTATGAGAACTATATTTCATAGTTTACTCATTATTAAGACTTATTATAGTTTTGCTATTTAAAAGTATAAATCTATCAATATTAAATCAAACCTACTCAGCAAATAATGTAAAAATAGAAATTAAATTCATTATGTTTTTATCACTATTATCGTTAGGCGGATTGCCACCTTTTTTAGGATTCATACCAAAATGAATTATTATTCAATTACTTATTGAAAATAACATGATTACAATCATAACGATTATAGTGGTATTAACAACTATTACATTATACTACTACTTGCGAATTAGATTTTCAGCATTAATTTTATCATATACAGAAAATTCTTGATTACTAAGAATCACTAATAAAAAAACAATAATAGTTCTTCCTTTCATAGTAATGGTTTCAATAATAAGATTAACTTGCCTATCAACACTAATTTCATTATACTAAGGACTTAAGTTAAGTAAACTAGTAACCTTCAAAGTTGAAATTAAAAGAAGGATCTTTTAGGCCTTAGTAAAATTTTACACCTCTAGAATTGCAGTCTAGAATCATAATTGAATATAAGACCAATGAAATAATCTGGTGAGAGAGGGAATATTCTCATAAATAGATTTACAGTCTATCGCCTTCAAATTCAGCCATCTCACCGCAAAAATGATTATTTTCGACAAACCATAAGGACATTGGAACTTTATATTTTATATTTGGAGCATGAGCTGGAATAGTAGGAACATCAATAAGAATAATTATTCGTGCAGAACTTGGACAACCAGGATCTATAATTGGGGATGATCAAATTTATAATGTTGTTATTACAGCACACGCATTTGTAATAATCTTTTTCATAGTAATACCTATTATAATCGGAGGATTTGGTAATTGATTAGTTCCATTAATAATTGGGGCACCAGATATAGCGTTTCCACGAATAAATAATATAAGTTTTTGACTTCTACCACCATCATTAACTCTTCTGATTGCATCATCAATAGTTGATAGAGGTGTAGGAACAGGATGAACAGTTTATCCACCTCTTGCAAGAGCAATTGCTCATGGAGGAAAATCAGTAGATTTAGCTATTTTTTCTTTACATCTAGCTGGAATTTCATCAATTCTTGGAGCAATTAACTTCATTACAACCACAATTAATATACGATCGGAAAGAATAACACTAGATCAAACACCACTATTTGTTTGATCAGTAGCAATTACAGCACTTTTGTTACTTCTATCTTTACCAGTTCTAGCAGGAGCAATCACTATATTACTAACTGATCGAAATTTAAATACATCATTCTTTGATCCGGCTGGAGGAGGAGATCCAATCCTTTATCAACATTTATTTTGATTCTTTGGTCATCCTGAAGTTTACATTTTAATTTTACCAGGATTTGGTATTATCTCACACATTGTATGTCAAGAAAGTGGAAAAATTGAATCATTTAGAACTCTAGGAATAATTTATGCAATATTATCAATTGGATTAATAGGTTTTATTGTATGAGCACATCATATATTTACAGTAGGTATAGACGTTGATACACGAGCTTACTTTACATCAGCAACAATAATTATTGCAGTACCAACAGGAATTAAAGTATTCAGATGACTAGCAACTCTTTATGGAACTAAATTTAATTTTAATCCACCATTATTATGAGCTCTTGGATTTATTTTTTTATTTACAATTGGAGGATTAACAGGATTAGTTTTAGCAAATTCATCTCTTGATATTGTTCTACATGATACTTATTATGTCGTAGCCCATTTCCATTATGTTTTATCTATAGGAGCAGTATTTGCAATTATAGGAGGTATCATTCAATGATACCCTTTATTTACAGGATTAACCATAAATAACACATGGCTAAAAATTCAATTCATTATTATATTCATTGGAGTAAACTTAACATTCTTCCCACAACACTTTCTTGGATTGGCAGGAATACCACGACGATATTCTGATTATCCAGATGCATATACATCATGAAACGTAATCTCTAGTATTGGATCTATAATTTCAATTGTAAGAATCATTATTTTCATTACAATCATGTGAGAAAGAATAATCAAAAATCGAACAATTATATTTAGAGATAATATAAGTAATTCAACAGAATGATTACAAAATAATCCTCCTGCAGAACATAGATATTCAGAATTACCAATAATTTCAAGATTCTAATATGGCAGATTAGTGCAATAGATTTAAGCTCTAAATATAAAGATTTGACCTTTTGTTAGAATAAATGGCAACATGATCAAATTTATCATTACAAGATGGGGCTTCACCTTTAATAGAACAATTATCATTCTTTCATGACCATACTATAGTTGTATTAATTTTAATTACAGTAATTGTTGGATATTCATTAAGATATACATTAATAATTAAATTAACAAATCGAAATATATTACATGGTCACCTAATTGAAACAATCTGAACAATATTACCAGCTATCACCTTAATTTTTATTGCATTACCATCACTACGACTATTATATCTTTTAGATGACTCAGTAGATGCAATAATTACAATTAAAACAATTGGACGACAATGATATTGAAGATATGAATATTCAGATTTTATAAATGTAGAATTTGATACATACATAACACCAGAAAGAGATCTTGAAAATAACAGATTTCGTTTACTAGATGTTGATAACCGAACAATTTTACCAATAAATTCTGAAATTCGCATTTTAACTAGAGCTTCAGACGTTTTACATTCATGAGCAGTACCTGCTCTTGGAATTAAAATTGATGCTACACCTGGACGACTAAATCAGGGAACATTTTCAATCAACCGTCCAGGATTATTCTTTGGACAATGTTCAGAAATCTGTGGAGCAAACCATAGATTTATACCAATTGTTATTGAAAGAACTTCAACAAATTTATTTATTAAATGATTAGCTAAAATTATTTAAGGAGTTAGTTAAAATATAACATTAGAGTGTCAATCTAAAATAACTAAAAATTAGTACACCTTGTACATCAGGTGACTGAAAGTAAGTAATGGTCTCTTAAACCAAAATATAGTAATTAACGTCTACTTCTGATGAAGTAATTTTTACTAAATCCCTCAAATATCACCACTTATATGATTTTCACTATTTATTTTATTCTCTATTACAATAATTTTATTTAATCAAATAAATTTCTTCTCATATAAACCTAGTATTATTAAAAGTATAAGAAAAATGATAACAAAAAGAAAGAATCAAATTTGAAAATGATAACAAATTTATTCTCAACTTTTGATCCATCAACTTATATTTTCAATACTTCATTAAACTGAAGTAGAACATTTATTGGATTAATAATCATCCCTTCAATATTTTGATTTACATCATCACGAATTAATATTATATGAAATAAAATAAACTTAATTCTACATAATGAATTTAAAACATTATTAGGTCCTAAATCATTTAATGGAATAACATTAATTTTTATTTCAATTTTTATTATAATATTATTTAATAATTTTATAGGACTATTCCCATATATTTTTACAAGAACTAGACACTTAACATTTACATTCACAATCGCACTACCTTTATGATTTAGATTTATATTATTTGGATGAATCAATCATACTAACCATATATTTGCCCATTTAGTTCCACAAGGAACACCACTAGCACTTATATCATTTATAGTATTAATTGAAACAATCAGAAATATTATTCGTCCAGGAACTTTAGCTGTTCGATTAGCAGCAAATATAATTGCAGGACATTTATTATTAACATTACTAGGAAATACAGGACCATCGATATCAGCAAATTTAATTTCAATCTTAATTATTGGACAAATAATACTATTAATTTTAGAATCAGCAGTAGCTATAATTCAAGCATATGTATTTTCAATCTTAAGAACATTATATTCTAGAGAAACTTACTAAACTTATGTTAACAACCCATTCAAATCACCCATTCCATATAGTAGATTATAGACCTTGACCATTAACAGGAGCAATTGGAGCAATAGTTTTAGTTTCAGGATTAGCTAAATGATTTCATTTATTTAATATTAACTTATTTATTATTGGATTTAGAATCATATTATTAACAATAATTCAATGATGACGAGATATAATCCGAGAAGGAACTTATCAAGGTCTACATACAGGATTTGTTTCAATTGGATTACGATGAGGTATAATTTTATTTATTGCATCAGAAGTATTATTTTTTATATCATTCTTTTGATCATTCTTTAGAAGAAGATTAGCACCAACAATTGAACTTGGAATAATATGACCTCCTATAGGAATTCAACCTTTTAATCCAATACAAATTCCATTACTTAATACAGCCATCCTTTTAGCATCAGGAGTTACCGTAACATGAGCTCACCATAGATTAATAGAATCTAATCATACTCAAACACTCCAAAGTTTATTCTTTACAGTTTTACTAGGCTTATATTTCACAATACTTCAAGCATATGAATACTGAGAAGCACCTTTCACTATTGCTGATGCAATTTATGGATCAACATTTTTTGTTGCTACAGGGTTCCATGGATTACATGTAATTATTGGAACAATCTTCTTATCTACATGTTTAACTCGACATATAATAAATCAATTCTCACCTAATCATCATTTTGGATTTGAAGCTGCAGCATGATATTGACACTTCGTAGATGTAGTTTGATTATTCTTATATATTTCAATTTACTGATGAGGTAGATAAATATTTTTCTAGTATAAATAGTACATTTGACTTCCAATCAAAAAGATTGAAATTAAATCAAGAAAAATAATTTTAATATTATCAATAAGAATTTTAATTAGATTTATTATTCCAATAATAATTATATTAATTGCAACAATCCTTTCAAAAAAATTAATTAATGATCGAGAAAAAAGATCACCATTTGAATGTGGTTTTGATCCAAAAAGATCAGCACGAATAACATTTTCATTACAATTCTTTTTAATTGCAGTAATTTTCTTAATTTTTGATGTAGAAATTGCATTAATTTTACCAATTGTAATTATTATAAAAACATCAAATATTATAACATGAACAATATCAACAATATTTTTCATTTTAGTTTTATTAGGAGGATTATATTATGAATGGAATCAAGGAGCTCTTCAATGAGCAGATTAAAGGGTTATAGTTAAATATAACATTTGGGTTGCATTCAAAAAATATTGATTAAATCAATTAACCTTAAATGAATAAGAAGTAAAATATTACATTCAGTTTCGACCTGAAAATATGATATAATTATATCCTTATTTTAATTAATTGAAGCCAAAAAGAGGCGTATTACTGTTAATAATATAATTGAACTTATTATGTTCCAATTAAGGAAATGTAAAGTCAATATGAAAGCTGCTAACTTTTTATAATAGCGGTTAAACTCCGTTAACATTTCTATTTATATAGTTTAAATAAAACATTACATTTTCACTGTAAAAATAATATTTCTATATTTATAAATATACCTAAAAATAAAATTATTTCCATAACATCTTCAATGTCACACTCTATATAAGCTATTTAGGTTTATAAAAAGAATAATATCAATAAAATAAACATTCAAAAAATAAAAATTAATAAATAAACCTTAAAATTTGAATCATACCAACACTGAATATAATTAATTAAATAAATAAAAAATCAGTATAAACCCTGACCTCCAAATAATTCACCCCAACCATAATCAAAAGACTTAGATGAATAATAACCCATCTTTAAAGGTAAATATCTAATGAAACCAGTTGAAAGATAAGGTATAAATCATATTGAACCAGAAAATCTAACAAAAGAAAAAAAATTTAAAGAAAATAAATTATATGAATAATTAATATTAGAAAAATAATAACCTAAATATGAACCTAAAGCAACAGTTAAAATTGTTAAAATCCTTAAATAATAAGGTAAAACAATTACATAAGGAATAGGAAAAATTAATCAAGATAAAAATCTACCACCAAAAACAGCAACAAACAACAAAGACAATATACCAAAAGAAATATAATATCTTCTATCATTAAAAGAAAAACTAGAATAAAAATTATTATCACCTGATATAGAATAATAAAATAAACGAAAAGAATAAGATGCTGTTAAACCAGTTGAAATAAAATAAAAGAAAAAAATTAAACAATTAATTCATCTTAAACACACCATTTCCAAAATTAAATCCTTTGAATAAAAACCTGCTAAAAAAGGAATTCCACATAATGATAATCTAGAAACATTAAAACAAACAGAAGTTAAAGGCATAAAATTAACAATTGAACCTATAAAACGAATATCCTGAGAATCCTTCAAATTATGAATTATAGACCCTGCACATATAAACAATAAAGCCTTAAATAAAGCATGAGATAATAAATGAAAAAAAGCAAGTTTAAAATAACCTATAGACAAAATTCTCATTATTAAACCAAGTTGACTTAAAGTAGAAAGAGCAATAATCTTTTTCAAGTCAAATTCAAAATTAGCCCCCAAACCAGATATAAATATGGTTATACAACCAATTAATAATAAAAACCAACCAAAATTATAAACAACCAATATTGGACTAAAACGAATTAACAAATAAACCCCAGCAGTAACAAGAGTAGAAGAATGAACTAAAGCAGAAACAGGAGTAGGAGCAGCTATAGCTGCTGGAAGTCAAGAAGAAAAAGGAATTTGAGCTCTTTTAGTTATAGCAGCAAGAATAATTAATATAGTAATAATCTTTATTTCAAAAGAATCAAAAATAAAATCATAATAATAAATATAATTTCAACCACCAAAATTTAATATTCAGGCAATCGAAATTAAAATAGCAACATCACCAACCCGATTTGACAAAGAAGTTAGTATCCCAGCACTATAAGACTTTACATTCTGATAATAAATAACTAAACAATAAGAAACTAATCCTAATCCATCCCAACCTAGTAAAATACTAATTAAATTTGGACTAATAATTAAAAGACCTATAGAAAAAATAAACATTAAAACAATTATAATAAAACGATTCATATTCATTTCACCAGATATATAATCCTCTCTATAATAAATAACTAAAGAAGAAATATACATAACAAAAGATATAAAAATTAGAGACATTCAATCAAAAATAAAAGTTATAACCACCATAGAACCATTTAATCTAAAAAGCTCCCATTCAATAAAAATTCTATAATCAAACATTAAATAATAAATACCTAAAATAAAAATAAAAGTTCTAGAAAAAAATAATGAAAAAAAACTTAATGAACAAATAGATAATAAATTCACGGCCTAAGATGAAAAATCTCACATCTTTGATTCCACAAAACAATATTTTATTTTAAAATACTTAAGCCAAATTAAATATAAAAATATTCACCCTTTAAACATAAAATATTTAAAGGTAATCAATGTAAAAATAATAAATGATATTCTCGAAAATAACCTAAAGAACAAGTATAAACACCTATATAATAAAAACCGTGCTGGGAATAAGAATACATATATAATGTATAAACAGCTCTAAAAAAAGATAAAAAAATTAAAACTAAAAATCTAAAAGTAGACCAAGAAATAATTCTATTTAATAAACTTAATTCACCTACCAAATTTAATGAAGGAGGAGCAGCTATATTTGATGATCTAAAAAGAAATCATCAAAGAGCCATTCTTGGTATAAAATTAATCATTCCTTTATTAATTAATAATCTTCGTCTACCTAAACGCTCATATATAATATTTGATAAACAAAATAAACCAGAAGAACATAAACCATGACCAACTATTAAAGAAAAAGAACCTATACAACCTCATCAATTTATAGTTATTAAACCACCAATAACTATTCTTATATGAGCAACAGATGAATAAGCAATTAAAGACTTCAAATCAACTTGACGAAAACAAATTAATCTAACAATAACACCACCAAACAAACTTAAAGATAATCAAAAATAATTAAACTTTATAGCTAAAAAAGAAATAATCTTCATAACACGAAAAATACCATAACCACCTAACTTTAATAAAACACCAGCAAGAATTATTCTCCCAGAAATAGGAGCCTCAACATGAGCCTTAGGAAGTCAAAGATGAACTAAAAAAATTGGTATCCTTACTAAAAATGCTAAAATAATAAAAATATAAAACATAAGATAATAAGAACCAAAATCAATTAATAAAGGAAAGTAAAGAGTATTAGAGACATTATAAATATTAAATAAAACCAACAATAAAGGTAATCTTGCAACTAAAGTATAAAAAATCAAATATAAACCAGCTTGTAAACGTTCAGGTTGATAACCTCAACCCAAAATTAACAACAATGTAGGAATTAATCTAGACTCAAAAAAAATATAAAATGATAATAAACTTAAACTAGAAAATGAACAGAAAAGTATAATTAATAAAAACAAAACAATAAGAATAAAAAAACTTGAATGATAAGAAAATAAATAAATCAAACTTCTAGCAGAAATTATTAAAGAACAAATTCAAAAACTCAATAAAATTAATATAAAAGAAAAATTATCAACACCAAAACAATATCTAATTATATTTAAATCAGCATAAGAATATAAAAAAATCATAAAAACAAAACTTAATAAAAACATTAAAGAATGAATCAACCATCAACAAACATGAAAAAAACAAAGAGGGGTCAAAAAAATAATTATTAACAAATACTTTAACATAAAGATAAAACAAAAGAGTTAAAAAAATCATTTCCATGAGACCGAATTATAGAAACCAAGACAGAAAGGCCTAAAGCTCCCTCACAAACAGAAAAAACCAAAAAAATTACAGGAAAAAAATAATCATAATCAAACCCAATAAGAAAAATAATAATTAATATAAATAAAGAAAGAACAATATATTCTAATCTTAACAAAACCATAAGTAAATGTTTACGCTTTGAAGAAAAAACATAAATACCAGAAAAATAAATCAACAAAGAGGTAAAAATAGAAAATATATACATTAGTTTTAATAGTTTATAAAAACGTCGGTCTTGTAAACCGAAAATAAGAAAAACCCCCCACTTTTAAAACTTCAGGAGTAGAAATTTTCTATCTTTGATCCCCAAAACCAATATTTTTATAAACTAACCCCTGAAATGATAAAAATAATTATTATATCATTATCAAACATAATAAACATTAACTTTATTAAATTAAATCACCCAATATCAATAATAATATTTATTATTATTCAAACTTTCATTGTTGGTTTAATAACAGGAATAATAATAGAAAGTTTTTGATTATCATATATTTTATTTTTAACATTTCTTGGTGGTATATTAGTTTTATTTATTTATATTACAAGAATTGCATCAAATGAATTATTTAAACCTAAATCTATTATTTTAATTATTTCAATAATTATAGTAATTATTTACATATTAATTTTAATTATTGTAGATAAGATAATATTTTTAGATTCAATTAAAAATACAGAAACTACGAATATTAATAATTCAATTAATTATAAAGAAATAACTATATCTTTAGAAAAATTATATAATAAACCAACATCAATTATTACTATAATAATAATAATTTATTTATTTCTTACATTAGTAGCAGTAGTAAAAATTGTCAATATTAATCAAGGACCTATTCGAAAAATAAAATAATTTTACTAATGAATAAACCTTTACGATTAAAACACCCATTAATTAAAATTCTAAATAACTCTTTAATTGATTTACCAGCTCCAACAAATATCTCATTCTGATGAAACTTTGGATCATTATTAGGTTTATGTTTAATTATTCAAATTGTTACCGGATTATTTTTAGCTATACATTATACACCAAATATTGAAATAGCATTTAGAAGAATTGTTCATATTTGTCGAGATGTTAATAATGGCTGATTCATTCGAACATTACATGCTAATGGAGCATCTATATTTTTTATTTGTATTTATTTACATGTAGGACGAGGAATTTATTATGGTTCATTTATATATTTACATACATGAATAATTGGAACAATCATTTTATTTTTAGTTATAGCAACCGCATTTATAGGATATGTTTTACCATGAGGACAAATATCTTTTTGAGGAGCAACAGTAATTACAAATTTATTATCAGCAATTCCATACTTAGGAACAGATTTAGTTCAATGAGTTTGAGGAGGATTTGCTGTTGAAAATGCAACATTAAATCGATTCTTTACATTCCATTTTGTTTTACCATTTATGATTACAGCTATAGCTGTAATCCATTTATTTTTTTTACATCAAACAGGTTCAAATAATCCAATTGGATTAAATAGTAATATTGATAAAATCCCTTTCCACCCATACTTTACATTTAAGGATTCTATTACATTTGTAATTATAACATCTTTATTAATTATATTATGTTTAATTAACCCATATATACTAGGAGACCCAGATAATTTTATCCCAGCAAATCCACTTGTAACACCAGTCCATATTCAACCAGAATGATATTTTCTATTTGCCTATGCTATTCTACGATCTATTCCTAATAAATTAGGAGGAGTCATTGCATTATTTATATCAATTAGTATTTTAATAATTTTACCATTTTATAATAAAACACACTTTCGTGGAATTCAATTTTATCCTATTAACCAAATTTTATTTTGAATAATAGTAATTGTTGTATTTCTATTAACATGAATTGGAAAACGACCAGTTGAAGAACCTTATATTATAACAGGACAAATTTTAACAATTATTTACTTTTCCTATTTTTTAATTAATGTTCATACAGCTAATGTATGAGATAAATTAATTAAATAATAATTAAATAAAGTTAATTAGCTTAAGAAAAGCATATGTTTTGAAAACATAATATTAGAAGTTTAATTCTTCTATTGACTTATTAATTCTTAAAAAATTTCACTAAATAAATAAAGTCAGTAAAACCTTAAAACTAATAAAGAAAATCAAAAAATTTAAAGATAAAGGTAAAAAACTCTTTCAAGCTAAATATATTAATTTATCATAACGAAAACGGGGTAAAGTCCCACGAACTCAAATAAATAAAAATGATATAAAAGCAAGCTTAATAAAAAAAAAATAAGAATAAAAATCACCACCTAAAAAAATTAATGTTATTAATATTCTTATAAAAATAATTCTAGTATATTCAGCTAAAAAAATTAAAGTAAATCCTCCTGCACCATATTCAATATTAAACCCAGAAACCAGCTCAGATTCACCCTCAGCAAAATCAAAAGGAGTTCGATTTGTTTCTGCTAAACAAGAAGCAAAACAAGATAAAGCTAAAGGAAAAGAAATAATAATAAATCAACAATAAAATTGATAATTTATAAAATTCAATATATTAAAACTATCAATTAAAATAATTAAAGATAATAAAATTAAAGCTAATCTCACTTCATAGGAAATAGTTTGAGCAACAGAACGTAAAGAACCTAATAATGAATAATTTGAATTAGATGATCAACCTGCAATTATTACAGTATAAACGCTTAATCTAGTACAACATAAAATAAATAAAAATCCATAAGAAAATGAACATATATAAGTTAAATAAGGAAAAATTAATCAAACAATTAAAGAAATTATTAAATTAAAAACAGGAGAAAAATAATAAAGTAAATAATTTGACATAATAGGAATTGGTTGTTCTTTACAAATCAATTTAATAGCATCGCTAAAAGGTTGAGGAATACCAATAAAACCTACTTTATTTGGACCTTTACGAATTTGAATATAACCTAATACCTTACGTTCTAATAAAGTTAAAAAAGCTACACTAATTAAAACACAAACAATTAAAAGAATAAAATTTAAAATAAATATTAATAAATCATAATATATCAATACTATCTGTAGATTTAATCTACATAAATGAATTCTAAATTCAACACATTAATCTGTCAAAATAGTAATAATTAATTTCATTCAAAAATAAAAAAAAATATTTTATCCATATGGTCCTTTCGTACTAATATGAATTTTTTTAATCTTAGGATAGAAACCGACCTGGCTCACGCCGGTCTGAACTCAGATCATGTAAGAATTTAAAGGTCGAACAGACCTAATTATTGAGCTACTGCACCCAAAATTTTTCTTAATCCAACATCGAGGTCGCAATCCGCTTTGTCAATATGAGCTCTTTAAAACAATTACGCTGTTATCCCTAAGGTAACTTTATCTTATGATCATAAATTATGGATCAAAATAAACATAAATTAATGATTTTATAATAAAAAGTTTATTAATTCTTTATGTCACCCCAACAAAACATTATCATTAAATATAAAAAGACAATCTTAAAAAAATATCTAACTTAGATGTAAAGCTCTATAGGGTCTTCTCGTCCTAAAGAAAAATTTAAGCCTTTTAACTTAAAAGTTAAATTTTAAAATTTATTAAGAGACAGTTAATTTCTCGTCAAACCATTCATTCCAGCCTCTAATTAAGAGACTAATGATTATGCTACCTTTGCACGGTCAAAATACCGCGGCTATTTAAAAATTTTCAGTGAGCAGGTCAAACCTCATAATATTATCAAGAAGACATGTTTTTGATAAACAGGCGGAAATTAATTTGCCTAGTTCCTTATAATAAATTAACAACATAAAATATTATAAACAAAATTAATATACTAATTTAATCATTATTACAAGAATTTTAAATATTAAATTAATCATCTTAATATAAAACCTAAAATTATTATAAAATCATAATTAAAAACAATGAACTAAAACGTAATCTTATAAATAGCTGATTTAAAGCTTATTATTATACTAAAATTAAATAAATTATAGGATATATATTTTAGAGCTTATCCCCTAAAAAATAAATAATTTAATATTACTAATTTAAAAATTAAATAAAACATTAAATCTAAAAAATTGAATTTTATCTTAAGAAACTAGATATTTTAGGAAACGAATAACATTTCATTTCTACAAATAAATATTTAATAATTATGATATATTAACTAATATTTATTTGTAGATCAACCTAAATCGAGAATAGTTAATTCATACTAAAATCTTGATAAACCCTGATACAAAAGGTACAATAAAGAAAATTTACTTTTGTTAATTTAAATTAATATTTCATAATCCAATTACATTACTATTAAACTATAACAATATAAATCAATTCATCAAAAATATACTAAGACAAAAATAAAATAAAGTTATTTCTATTAAATAATTAAATAAACAAAAATAAAAAATAATAAAATAAATTTCAAGATATCCTGAATTGCACAGAAAAATTTTCAGTGTAAATGAAATACTTCACTAATAAGTTATACCTTGATAACCTTTCTAGATACACTTTCCAGTACATCTACTATGTTACGACTTATCTCATCTAAATTGAAAATAATTTTAAATTAAAAATAATTAATCAATAATGAGAGTGACGGGCGATGTGTACACACCTCAGAGCCAATATCAATTAAATTAAATAAATTAAGTTACTATTAAATCCACCTTCATTAATAACATTTCACTATTAAATACGTTATAAACAAAAATTTATTGTAACCCACCTCCTCTTAATTATAAGCTGCACCTTGACCTGAAATAATTTATAATCATAAATTAAGAAAATTATAACTCCAAAAAGATTTTCTGATAACGGAGATATACAAACAAATAAATTAAGTAAAGTTAATCGTGTATTATCAATTACGGGATAGGTTCCTCTAAATGGAATAAGATACCGCCAAATTCTTTGGGTTTTAAGATCCTAACTAATACTACCCAGGTAAGCAAAATTAACATTTAAAATAATAGGGTATCTAATCCTAGTTTATTATTTAAATTTCACAGAATCATAATAAGAACTATAAAAAAATTTTAAATTTCACCTTATAAATTTTTAAATTAACCCTAAAATTATAAATTACTGTTATAACCAAATATATTCAATTGTATTAATCGTATAACCGCGGCTGCTGGCACGAATTTTACCAATACTAGATCAATTACTAATTCCAAAATTACTTGATAATTAAATTAAATCACTGCAAAAAGAACCTTTAGTTTTACAAAACTTACATATAATATAAAGAAAAAATGAATAAATAAACAAGAATAAAACTTTCAAAAAAAATGGATCGCCTAATTTGAATTTTAAAATTAGTAATTAAAATATATAATAAATAAAAAGATTCAGAAAATAATAAAAAACCTAAAACTAAAAAGCCAAAAAAAGTTAGAATATTATTCTCTCTCATGACAACAACAACTTCTCTATTATAATCAAAATAATTTGGACACGGATCAGAAATGATTAATAGTGTCTTAAATCCTCCTATATTTAATCTTTACCTTTTTTTAACTATATGGTAAAGATTAAATAATATAAATCAGTTAAATCAACATATGGTTTCTTTTAATATAATATGAGATAGTATATAATTAAATCCGTTATATTCTATTATATATATATAATTATATACTAATAAAAGATTAATTTAACTATATAATTATATCATTATAATTAATATAATTGATTATTATAAATAATAGTTAATATTAATTAAATAAAGTGTATTGTTTATATCCTATATTAATAATGTAAAATATATATATACATTAATATAAATATATTATTATATAATCATTTCTTTCTCCCCTAAAACTATAAGTATCTAAACCTTTTGATAAATATATGAATATTAATAAGATCTTATTATTTGTATAAATTATAATAATATATGGAAATAAATGTAATATATTATAATAAAACACTTATATTAAAAGCCAAAATTTGTGGCATAAAATTAAAAAATTTTTCGGGTTTAAAGCAAAACATACATTTCCGATTTCTCAAAAAAAATTTTAATTTTATGTATAAAATACAAAAAATGTAAAAAAAA